TGAGAAATAAACACGATTAGATATAGGAATCGATATCTAATGAATTCACGGGTTCTCTCAAAAAGAAATATAAAAAAAAGACTGAAAGCACAAAAGAAAGGAACCACATCAAAATAAGATCCTAATCTAAAAACAAAAAGGGGGATATGGCGAAATTGGTAGACGCTACGGACTTAATTGGATTGAGCCTTGGTATGGAAACCTACCAAGTGAAAACTTTCAAATTCAGAGAAACCCTGGAATCAAAAATGGGCAATCCTGAGCCAAATCCCGTTTTCTGAAATAAAAATCAAACACAAGGGTTCAAAAAACGAAAATAAAAAAAGAAGGATAGGTGCAGAGACTCAATGGAAGTTGTTCTAACAAAAGGAGTTGACTACGTTGCGTTGGTAAAGGAATCCCTCCACCCAAACTCCCGAAAGGATAAATGATAAACCATATATATACGTACTGAAATACTATATCAACATCAACGGATGATTCAAATCTTTTTTTTTTTATGAAAATATATAAAAATGAAAGAATTTTTGTGAAGAAAGAATCGAATATTCATTTATTCATTGATAAAATCATTCACTTCCAAAATCTGATAGAGATTTTGACGAGCTGATTAATCGGACGAGAATAAAGATAGAGTCCCATTCTACATGTCAATGATGACAACAATGAAATTTATAGTAAGAGGAAAATCCGTCGACTTTAGAAATCGTGAGGGTTCAAGTCCCTCTATCCCCAAAAAGTCCGATTTGACTCCCTAACCATTTATCTTATCCTATACTCTAATTCTCTTTTTGATTCAAATTTTTTATCTTTTTCATTAACTCTCCTCTTTCACAAAAGGATCCAATAAAAATTTGTGTTTTCTTATCATTTTCTTATCATAAGTGTTATGATAAAAAATGAAGATTTTTCAGCGAGGAATCTCCATTTGAATGATTCGCAGTCTATATTATTCCTGCTACTAAACCTTACCTTTTAAAATCTATTTAAAATATATAAAGTCTTCTTTTTATCGACGAAAATACAGGACATGGATAAGAATTTAGTAATACCTTTTCGTCTTGTTAATTGACATAGACACAAATTCTATTAGCTAGTAAAATGAGGATGATGCGTCGGGTATAGCCGGGATAGCTCAGTTGGTAGAGCAGAGGACTGAAAATCCTCGTGTCACCAGTTCAAATCTGGTTCTTGGCACATGATTCATTTCTATAAGTATCTATAAATTAATTGATATGGATCAACATAGATCTTGATTACTAGTCTAGATCCTGATCCATACTTATCTATCTAGGTGTCTGAAGATAGACTACTCCATTTTATAGAGGAGTAAAGAGTAGAATAGATAAAAAAAGATTCTGTTTATTCTTCTTTTTTTTTTGTTCCTACTCTGTCTCCTCTCGTTCAAAAAGCAAAAAGAATGTTCCTACTTCATACATAATACAACACAAATACATATTTGAAACGTTCAATTTGTTGGTTACAAGATCCAAAGAACCAGTCTAGAGGAATTGAAGGATGAGAATAGACAAGATTAATCTCAGATACAGCACAAATATAATTTGATCCCCTTTCATTTCTTTTCTATTTCTTCATTCCTTCCGCCTAAAGTCCATCTAAGTAATGTGCGCGGTACAAAGTTTATGATCCAGAACTCTTGTAGTTCACCCTATTCCTATTGGTTCGGCTCATCGGAAATAAGTATCTTCACAATTCAATTTGAGAATCTCAAGGAATCCCTAAAAGGAATCCCTAATTAGTATATTTCCTATTTATTTAGTATGTTTATTTAGCCCAGCCATAATACGAATGAGACTTCAATTACTCTTTTTGATCTAGAACATACAAATATTCCTTCACTTCAATATTCACTATCTGAAATCTGAAATTGTAGAAGTGAAGATTAGTTTATTATCATTCAATGAGCATCTTGGATTTCATAAAAATTGGGGGAAATATAATCTTTACGTAAGGGCCATCCTATCCAACTTTCAGGCATTAAGATACGTTTCAGGCGGGGATGATTATGATAATAGATTCCCAACATATCATAAGATTCCCGTTCTTGAAAATCCGCACTTTTCCAAACCCAGAAAACAGACGGAATTATAGGACTCTTTCTGGGTGTAAATACTTTTATGCATACCTCTTCTGGTTGATCTATACCATACTCTATTCTCGTAAGATGATACACACTAGCTAAGAGTCCGCCTGGTGCTACATCATAGGCACATTGGGAACGTAAATAATTGTAACCATATACATACAAAATGACAGCAATGGAATGCCAATCCTCGGGCTTTATTTGTAAAGTCTCTATTCCTTGGTAATCAAAACCCAAAGATCTATGAACTAGCCCATGCTTGACTAGCCAAGCGGACAACCGACCCTGTACTTGCATCTTTTTTATCTCTCCCGCATTTTTTGTATAAGTATTTTTTATTTACGATGAAATTTATATAGAAATTTATATATTAAAGATTAAACCACTACTTGTTTT